ACGATTATACAATTCGAACAATTTTGAATTCGCCTCAAATAAAATAAAAAACGTAAAAAACTCTTTAATTAACTTTAATTAAAGTAAAGAGTGATTTCCAATTATATTATAAAGGTTCGATTTGATTTAATCTAAAGGAATGAGTTCTTTATTTTTTCTTGGTCAATAACTATAACTAGAAATTCTGACCAACTGGAAATTGGTTGGTGGGAAGGGCGCCTTAATTTGAATTGAACTATATATAATATATGTAAGTTTCTTATATATAACTAAATAGAATTTCGAACTCAACGACCCCTTTCTTTCGAGTGAAAAAGGCTATTGAACCACTAATTCGAATTCTACCTACATCAATTTGAATTTAAATTCAGTCGATTAGAATTTTATATTTCAATTAGGAGCATATAGGATATCATAAAAAATTTCCTGGTCGGGTCAATAAAATCATGAAAAACATTTCGATTTATTTATCTTTTTAAAAAAAAATGGATTTGCCTGGACCAATACATGATTTTCTTTTAGTTTTTCTGGGATCAGTTCTTATAGTAGGAGGTCTAGGAGTGGTATTATTTACTAATCCAATTTATTCTGCCTTTTCTTTGGGATTGGTTCTTGTTTGTATATCCTTATTTTATATTCCATCAAACTCCCATTTTGTAGCGGCCGCACAACTCCTTATTTACGTGGGAGCTATAAATGTTTTAATACTATTTGCTGTAATGTTCATGAATGGTTCAGAATATTCCAAAGATTTTCACCTTTGGACTGTTGGCGATGGGATTACTTCGTTAGTTTGTACAAGTATTTTTGTTTCACTAATTAGTACTATTCTAGATACGTCTTGGTACGGGATTATTTGGACGACAAAATCAAATCAGATTATAGAGCAAGATTTGATAAGTAATAGTCAACAAATTGGAATTCATTTATCAACCGACTTTTTTCTTCCATTTGAACTCATTTCGATAATACTTTTAGTTGCTTTGATAGGTGCAATTGCTGTTGCTCGGCAATGAAAAATCTTTATAACCATTAACGACAATCAAAATTCAACCCTGTTCTGTGTTATCAAATTCATTTATCTTCAATTCCACTTAAAGACTATAAAAAAAAATTCTTTTTTTTTTATCTATTACCAAATACCATTTTCTTGCTTTGTACTTATTTTATAGTAAATTGATTCGATTGAATTCTTGTTCATCTTGAAATGAATCCAAATTAATAAGGAGCTGGTCAATGATACTCGAACATGTACTTGTTTTGAGTGCCTATTTGTTTTCTATCGGTATCTATGGATTGATCACGAGTCGAAATATGGTTAGGGCCCTTATGTGTCTTGAACTTATACTGAATGCAGTTAATATAAATTTCGTCACATTTTCGGATTTTTTTGATAGTCGACAACTAAAAGGAGATATTTTCTCAATTTTTGTTATAGCTATTGCAGCCGCTGAAGCTGCTATTGGGTTAGCTATTGTTTCGTCAATTTATCGTAACAGAAAATCAACTCGTATCAATCAATCCAATTTATTGAATAAATGAATAAAAAAAATGAATAAATTAAGTAATATCAATTCTAGAAATTAGACTATTCATCAATTTAAATTATCATCAACTTCAATTAGTATGAATTGAAATCAGCATAACATGTATTATACGTCGATGTGAGAAAAAAAAAGTAAAAAATCAAAGTATCTTGGACCAATCTCATGAGTCGATCCAGAATTAGATTGATTGGCAAAATTCTGGTAAAATCATTGATTCATCTGGTGTCTAAATATACGATTCATTTATAAGTTTACTAGATCGAAAATTTATGGCATTCAAAAAGTTATAGATCCAATGTCACACTCAGTAAAGATTTATGATACCTGTATAGGATGTACTCAATGTGTCCGAGCCTGCCCAACCGATGTATTAGAAATGATACCTTGGGATGGGTGTAAAGCTAAGCAAATTGCTTCTGCTCCAAGAACAGAAGACTGTGTCGGTTGTAAGAGATGTGAATCCGCCTGCCCAACGGATTTTTTGAGCGTTCGAGTTTATTTATGGCATGAAACAACTCGAAGCATGGGTCTAGCTTATTAATACGTTCCAGAAAAAACCACTTAAATCCATTTTGAATACAGTTGATTTTTTTTACCGACAAAAACCCGTGTTCAAAAATCCAAAATAGAATATTATTATTATTTTTTGAGCACGGGTTTTTTTGCCCAAGTGTATCTTGTCTTTACCACGAATGATTTTCCTTGGTTAACAATAATTGTAGTTTTGCCGATATTAATGGGTTCTTTTATTTTCTTTCTACCTCATAGAGGAAATAAAGTAATAAGGTGGTATACTATATGTATATGTATTTTAGAGCTTCTTTTAACAACCTATACATTCTGTTCTCATTTCCAATTGGACGATCCATTAACCCAGTTAGCAGAGGATTATAAATGGATCAATTTTTTTGATTTTTATTGGAGATTGGGAATAGATGGCCTTTCTATAGGAC